TTACTTTATGTTTCGGAGTCAATTGATCCCTCGATCAAGCTCTAACTAGAAATATCTTAAGAGAAGAAAAACAATAAATCGTTTGGATTCGAGGCGAAACCCTTCTCCGCCGTTACGAAGTTCTTCTGCTCTCATCTTCGAAAAGGAAGGCTAGAGTAAGGGGGGACTTAGTCTCGTTCCCATAGTTGCCCCCCAGAAACTGGGTTTAGGAATTGTCCACCTAAGCGCCCTGAAGAGCAGTGTCTCAATTGCAGCGCACCAACTGAGAGATACACTAAATGTATCAAAGCTCAATCGAAAAAAAGAGCAATCAAAACTATTGATTGCCTTACGTTACGCTCCCGGGACTCCTCGGCACAGGGAGTACGGGCCTTCATCTCCAGGAGAAAAGCATCGAGTGCGCGGGCGCAGCTTTCGACAAAACAAATTCATTCTCGAAGTTATGGCGGAATGCAGCAAATCCCCGGCCGTGCTGGTTCTTCCCTCCACACGTTCTCAAACCGATCGATAAAGTGAAGTACCAGAGGATTTTTCGGGATTTATCTTTCGGAAGAAAAAGATTGAAATGACTGTTCAAAATTTCACCTGAGATTCAAAAAAAAAATTGGATTTTCTTATGAAATGTTTTTTATTATTAGCGTTGATAGCTCTCTTCTTTAAAGCTTATGCCGTAGAAGCTGACATCAGGCTATTGGCGTTTTATCTGCATCTTCTCGACCAAGACCCGGAAGGGGTTCGCTTTGTTTGGGATGAACTCGCAAGGACTCGACCCGAGGACTTCCCTCGTAGAGTGGCGTCTTTTATAAAACTCTTTTCTCTCAGTGGAACTAAAAAAAAAGAGTTTGAGCTCTTTTGGCTTACTTTTAGCCACGCGGGGCGGCTATCCGCATGTGTCCCAAAGTGACGTCCATTTTTTGGTAATGGGTATACTCGAGAGAAAAGTTTTGAATTCAACCTCTCCGGGTCATGGACTCCTTTTTTGTTTAGGACCCCCTTTCTACATTCCATTTTTTATTGAGCCTGGTGTGGAATCACCATCATTACACATGAATTCTTAGTATGGCTGCTGGTCTAGCGATCCCTCCTAGCCGCCGCCTAGAGTGCAGCCTGCCTGCTGAAGACCGTAACGTAAGTAACTCAGTGCTCCATACGGGGGAAATGAAAGCAGAATTCGTTCGGATCCTCCCACATGTTCAATCTTTTTTTAGCGGTTTCCCCAGAGATCTTTATCATTAATGCAACCTCCATTTTGCTCATTCATGGAGTTGTATTTAGTACCTCTAAGAAATATGATTATCCGCCGTTAGTCAGTAATGTGGGTTGGCTTGGATTACTTAGTGTTGCGCGCCTAGGAGGGCAGCGCGCTTTGGGATGCGAAGGCGACCAACGGAAGCTCGACTGGTTGGAGAGGAGCGAAAAGCCCAGCCCCCTAACCTAATGCGGCACCGGGTTTGGACCGCAGGGAACCGTAGCATGGGGGACGTCTGATCCTTTTGCCGCCGCAAGGCTGGCTAATCGTACGCAGCAGGCTCGAAGACCCCTGGTTCTGGAAGGCACATGAGTCCGAACGCTATGTTGAATGTGCGACCGACACTACACTACGTAGGTACCTGTGCAGATGAGGCGTCGGTCGGTCCTAGAAACGGCGGCAGCGGCGCGAGGAGTTAACGACCGGGCGTGCTGCAACCTAGGGATCACCAGGCAGCTCTTTCGCTCTATAGGGATCGGGGGGGCATAGCACAATTCTTCTTGGAGGAGGGTTGGTTTGCCCAGGTGACTGATCCTGCCATAATGTACTCCTACCTATTAAAGTAAAGCATCGGCAACCGAAGTCGAGCATACATACGACGATCTTCATGCGTGAATAGCCGGGAGGAAAGAAAGGGCGGTAGATGATAATGAAAAAGGGCGCCGCGTCTGGACGGGCGGGCGGAATAGATGAGCGAAAGGTGCCATGCCATGGAGTGAGGAATATCCCGAGTCTCATGTAAGACAACTAAATGCACCTCGAGGTGCTGCCGAGGAACTGGGGGGACCTTATCGAGCACAGGATAGGCAATTGAGAGATAGAGCTAGCCTATTCGTTATGGGGAATCAATGCTCCGGGCCGAATAGAGCTTACCTCCGGCACCTGGCTTTCTCCGGCGCATATTAGCTTAGCTGCGCTTAATAGGCCGGTTTGGCTTCCTCTCTGGCGGCCACTTTCCTTACCTTACCCACGCTACACTCCCACTCCAAGCTACGCCTGCTGAGCAAGATGCATTGCGATTTCCTCTTCTGTGGACGCACCGGAATATGATCCGGGACGGGAAGAGAAAGACTTTTTTCTTCGGCGGGCTTTCTCTCGTAAAGCCAAAGACGCCCCAAGACAAGGTACAACTGTTAGAAAAGGGACATGATCAATAGAACCTGGCTGGATCGGGGCTGGGATAGTGGCGCCCATTCCTAACCAGTTCCGAAAAGGTTCGCTCATACTGGAGGGAGCATCCCCGCTTAGTGA